AATTTTTCCATTTGTATTTCTACTTGAATCAGAAAGAAGAAGCATTTCTCGGTTTCTAAAATGATGATACATAGTGCAATATGGTCAAAACAGGGTGTTGCATTTTTTAATACAAACCCTGGAAAGAAAAGGAATCTAATCCACAGATCTTTTCCTTTTCTATCCAATTAGTTTATGTTTGTTCTAATTACAAAAGAGAACAAATCTTTTATTTTTGCAGGCCAATCGCTCTTTTGACTTTGGAATCCAGTCTCTTTATCAATATACTGCTTCTTTTACACATTCAATCCATAACATCCCTTTTCAATCTATAATCAAGAATAATTAGGATTTCTAAAAAAAAAAAAGAAAAAATCAAGGGTCCGTTCATAGGAAAACCCAACCTTTCCCCGCATCAGGCACTAATCTATTTTTAACGTCTAATTAGATCGGGGAATCATTTCAATTAAGAAGTTAAGCTCGTTGCTTTTTATTTTACCAGAATTGGAGCCAGGCTCTATCCATTTATTCACTAGACCCAGAAAATAGGAATTTTTTATTCCATTCCAAAAATCAAAAATAAGAAATTGATTTTATTACGACATGCTATTTTTTCCATTCATTACCCTTGAGGATCAGTCGTGGTCTTCTAGACTCTACCAAGAGTCTGGACGAATTTGTTGCTTCATCCAAATGTGTAAAAGATCATAGTCGCACTTAAAAGCCGAGTACTCTACCATTGAGTTAGCAACCCAGATAAAATAGGATCTTAGATACGATCGAAACCCAAAAATCAATGGAATTACACCGCACGCTCCTGTCAAAACATTGAACTAGCAAAACATTAAAAGAAAGATTTTATCGCCCATTAAAAACACTCAAATGCCAAAATGAACAGGTTCGGCTAAATTTCACTAAGGTTAAAAAAGGAGCGGCCCCAATCACGATAGCAAAATTGTCATTTTTTTAGCAATTTATATTTCTTTATATAAATAAATCTTGTATGAGAGTACATGCAAGAGGGACAACCTTATCATTTGAGCGAAGTGTAGACAGAAAAACCTAATATGGAGTGAGGATAAAGAGACCTATCTATCTACAAATTCTATTTGTTCAATAGACCTTTGTCAATGGAAATACAATGGTAAGAAAACAAATTAGATAGAAAAAGTAAATAAAATAAGGGCTTATGTTGGATTGGCACGACATAAATCCAGTCAAAAATAGGACTAAGAAAGAGGCAAATTGTGTCTAAATAATTAGACAACGAGGGATACTAGTGATCCTCTCCTACTTTTTTATTCATTTAGTTCTTCAATTAACTCAAAGTTCCTTCTTTTTCTTTAAAGAATTCTGCCTTCCTTAAAATATCATAAACAGTTCTTGTAGGTTGAGCACCCTTTTCAAGGAAATAGAGAATAGCTGGAACATTTAAACAAGTTTGATTCTTTATCGGATCATAAAAACCTACTTTTCGAAGATCTCTTCCTTCTCTTCGAGATCGAACATCAATTGCAACGATTCGATAGACAGCTTATTGGGATAGATGTAGCTAAACAATGCCCCCCCTAGAAACGTATAGGAGGTTTTCTCCTCATACGGCTCGAGAAAAAGATTCGAATTTCTGTCTATAATACAAGTAGATAGAAATTAGACTATGACTTGCATTAATTTCCTTACAGAAAAAACAAATTTCATTTATACTCATGACTCAAGTTGGTTAATTTTGACTGACAGACTTAAAAGGAAAAATCCTTCCAAATTTTTTGAGTCGTCTCTAAACTCTTTTCTTTGTCTCATCTCGAACGAATTGACTTTTATTCCTTATTCTGATCCAATTCTATTGTTGAGACAATTGAAAATCGCGTTTACTTGTTCCGGAATTCTTTATCTTTGATTTGTGAAATCCTTGGGTTTAGACATTACTTCGGGAATTCCTATTCTTTTTTCTTTCAAAAGAGTAGCAACATACCCTTTTTTTCTTATTTCCTTCGATAAAGCATTTCCCTCTTCTATAGAAATCGAATATGGGCGATTGATTCTGATAAACTTTTAATTGAAAGAGTTTTTCCAATCTTCCAAAATTGGACTTTCTTCTTATTTTAACCTTTCGATTTCTATATTAAGGATAGACTGACAAAGTTGGCCTAATTTATTAGTTTTCACTAACCCTAGATTCTTTCCCTTGATAAAAAATCAATTCTGTCCTCTCGAGCTCCATCGTGTACTATTTACTTACAAACAACCCAGCGCAAATTTGGTTCGGGACGAATAGAACAGACTATGTCGAGCCAAGAGCATTTTCATTACTATGGAAAATGATGGATAACAAAATCCACAATCGATCATGTCCTTCAAGTCGCACGTTGCTTTCTACCACATCGTTTTAAACGAAGTTTTACCATAACAAACATTCCTCTAATTTCATTGCAAAGTGGTATAGGGAATTGATCCAATATGGATGGGATCATGAATAGTCATTGGTTTAGTTTAGTTTTTTGTATACTAATTCAAACTTGCTATCTATGGAGAAATATGGATAAAAGAAATAAGTATTTATCGGGGAAGACTCCGCAAAGATCCAATTTATTTAAACCCATATTCTATCATATGAAGGAAAGGAAACATAGTTCGAAAAAGACGAATAAACAAGTTTGCTTAAGACTTATTTTTTATTGAATTTCCATCCTCAACAGAGGACTCGAGATGGTCAATCCTGAAATGAGAAGCGAAGGATCGACTCTTCTCCAACAAATAAACTATCAACCTCAAAAAAAGTTTAATTAATTTAATTACTATATTAGAATTAGATTAGCAATATATTTTTCCATAACAAAAACTATTAACTAAATAAACTATTCCAATGAAAAGATTGAAAGTTTTTTGGTAGTTATAGAATTCTCGTACTTCTTCGACTCGAATACCAAAAGAGGGAAAAAAATGAAGTAAAAAAAAAAACACGTTTCGTGTAAAGTCAAATTAAGGCCTTTGCTTTTACTTATAGCATTCTTTCTTTTACCTAAAAGAAGCAACTCCAAATCAAAAATCAGGAGAAGTATGATTTTTTGAATCCATTCTATCCAACGAACAGTTCTTACCTTATCCTTACCAGAATGGATCATTCTGGATATTTAAAGAATCGCAGATCGAGATGGTTTTCGCTTAACCAAAGAGGGGCCCTTTTTACTAATAATATAATACAACAAAAATCTATCTCTATCATAAAGGGATAGGTCTCATTTTTTATACAGTGTTTTACGTCAAGTTTAAAATTTTTTCAATTAATTCGAAAGCCGAGTAGACAGAATATATGAATTTCTCTCTAATCCTCACATTCCATTGATTTAGAAATGGATATTTGCAAATCAGATAATATCTAAAATACAAAAATGGAGTTCCTATCCATAGAATAGAAACCCTTTTTCTTTTTTCGCAAGCCGATCTTGGTCAAAAGTTTTAAGACCTGTGCTGAAACTAAAAACTTCCTATTCTTTAATCTGGCCATGAAATATAGAATTAGGATACCCCCTTTATTTTCTTTTTATTTACTTACTTTAGTTCTTTAGTTCGGGAAAAATAAATAGGGGGTCCTTCTTTTCTTTCACATTAGATGTCAAATGTATCATGTAAGAATTCCCCCTTCATGGATATGGAGCATAAAGTTTATCTAAGAAGTTCGAATTTCAAAACACATATGAGTAATGAGTAGTAGTAGGGGCATATCCTGAATGTGACTGATAGACCCAATTTTTCATGAAAATAAAGATATTCAATTTGACTGGACTTGACACTTGATTATGTTTTCTGAGAAAGAAAAAGAATGCTTAGAAATGCATCTAATCTAAGAGTTCATAAGAGATAATTATTCTCTTTAATAAACTTTCTTTTGTCTCGTGTGGGGTACAATATGATTTCATCTTTCGTTTCATCAGAAAAAATCTGGGACGGAAGGATTCGAACCTCCGAGTAACGGGACCAAAACCCGCTGCCTTACCACTTGGCCACGCCCCATTTCTGGTTTTATGCGACACTAATAAACACTATTATGTTTATTTGTTATTCGTCAATCCCACTTCAATTACATAAAAAATGAGGGATACTCTCTTGCTAGGATTCTAGACATGCGGATAATATAGAATCCAAAAAATGCATTGATCATTACATGGAATTCTATTAAGATATTATATGAAAGTCGAATTTCTTCCATTCTCATTTGAGAGTGCGAATACAAGGAGGTATTTTGCGTTTGGGAAAGTCCGAAGAAAAAAGGATTTTGAACCCGCCTTTTCTTTTTTCCCTTAGAAAAATAACTCAATCAAAATCCAATTATCTACTCTACAAGAACGAAATGCTTGTTATGCCTAATATACTTAGTTTAACCTGTATCTGTTTTAATTCTGTTCTTTATCCGACTAGTTTTTTCTTCGCCAAATTGCCCGAAGCTTATGCCATTTTCAACCCAATCGTGGATTTTATGCCTGTCATACCTATACTCTTTTTTCTATTAGCCTTTGTTTGGCAAGCTGCTGTAAGTTTTCGATGAAATCTTTACTACTCTGTTCTGTCTGCCAAATTGAATGATGTATTCATTCCAAAAAAATTCTAAAAATGAATAAAAGCCGAGAAGTCTTATATTATGAACCTTCGATTCTAAAATTCTAATTCTTCTACATTGAATGTATAGCTGCAGCAATAAATTGGGATCCGCCTTTCTACCCCACCCCCTGCACCTACGTTGAGCAGGTACCTTTAGGTACCCACACAATACCTAACCTAATTTTTGATATTGATAAGAGTGCTTATTATAAATCAATTCTTGCAATTTTTTTCAAGAATTGATTTTTGCATTTTTAGGTGTAAAAATAAACAAAACCCATCCTAGTGGATCTGTGTGGTAAGGAAAAACGGGTAATCTATTCCTTAAAAAAAAATCTTGGAGATTATGTAATGCTTACTCTCAAACTTTTTGTTTATACAGTAGTGATATTCTTTGTTTCCCTCTTTATCTTTGGATTCTTATCTAATGACCCAGGACGTAATCCTGGGCGTGAGGAGTAAAAATCCAAATTTTTTTGGAATTTTTTCTTACAAATTGGATTTGTTTCGTACATTTATCTATGAGAAAATCCGGGGGTCAGAATTCCTTCCAATTCGAAAGTCCCAAATGATCCGAGGGGGCGGAAAGAGAGGGATTCGAACCCTCGGTACAAAAAAATTGTACAACGGATTAGCAATCCGCCGCTTTAGTCCACTCAGCCATCTCTCCCCGTTCCAAATCGAAAGGTTTCCGTGATATGACAGAGGCAAGAAATAACGATTGCAAAAAATCCTTCCTTTTTCTTTCAAAAGTCCATAAAAATTATATTGCCAATTCCATTTTAATTATATTCTTTTTTCTTAATGTTAATAAAAAAAAGAAGAAAATTCTTGTTTTTTCTTTCTAAAATTCGATATTGGCTGAGAAACAATCAGATAGATTTTCTCTTCAGCGGGCATTTTCATATAGGACTTGTTATAATAAAACAAGCAGGTTATATAAAAAATAAAAAACTCTTTTTTCGATTATTTATAAACAAAACAAAAAGGGTTCTTATCAAACCCACCATAAAATTGGAAAGAAAGATAAAGTAAGTAGACCTGACTCCTTGAATGATGCCTCTATCCACTATTCTGATATATAAATTCGATGTAGATGAAATTGTATAAGCGGATTTTTTGTATTTCCTTAGACTTAGACCGCGCAAGGCAAGAATTTTTCGCTATTTACGATTTCATATTCTTGTTACTAGATGTTCTATAGGAATAAGAAGAAATCGCAACTCCTTTCCGCTACACATAAAAATTGATTTCGAAAGTCAATTTTTTTTTTCAATATCTTTCTTTTTTTTTTTCAGAATCCAATTTTTGTTCTTCCACCCATGCAATAGAGAGCGAGTGGGAAAAGAGGGGTTACTTTTATTTTCATTTTTCCTTAAAAGATAGGCTTTGAAATAGGAGTCATGGAATAATGCTGAATTCAAATGTTTATTTCTATAGTATAAGAAAAACTAATCGAATCAAATTCATGGATTTACCACGACCTCGGTTGTGACCCCATAGATAAAAATAAAAAATTTCTATCTTCGAGACCTTTGAAAAAGGGCATTGAACGAGAAAGAAATCGTCCACAGATAATCAAACTATCGTATGCCTTGGAAGTGATATGAGGTGCTCGGAAATGGTTGAAGTAATTGAATAGGAGGATCACTATGACTATAGCCCTTGGTAGAGTTACTAAAGAAGAAAATGATCTATTTGATATTATGGACGACTGGTTACGAAGGGACCGTTTCGTTTTTGTAGGATGGTCCGGCCTATTGCTCTTTCCTTGTGCTTATTTCGCTTTAGGGGGTTGGTTTACAGGGACAACTTTTGTAACTTCTTGGTATACCCATGGATTGGCTAGTTCCTATTTGGAAGGTTGTAATTTCTTAACCGCGGCAGTTTCCACCCCTGCCAATAGTTTAGCACACTCTTTGTTGCTACTATGGGGCCCGGAAGCGCAAGGGGATTTTACTCGTTGGTGTCAATTAGGCGGTCTGTGGACTTTTGTCGCTCTCCATGGGGCTTTTGCACTAATAGGTTTCATGTTACGTCAATTTGAACTTGCTCGGTCTGTTCAATTGCGGCCTTATAATGCAATTTCATTCTCTGCTCCAATCGCTGTTTTTGTTTCCGTATTCCTTATTTATCCACTGGGGCAATCTGGTTGGTTCTTTGCGCCGAGTTTTGGCGTAGCAGCGATATTTCGATTCATCCTCTTTTTCCAAGGATTTCATAATTGGACATTGAACCCATTTCATATGATGGGAGTTGCCGGAGTATTAGGCGCGGCTCTGCTATGCGCTATTCATGGGGCGACCGTAGAAAACACTCTATTCGAGGACGGTGATGGTGCAAATACTTTCCGCGCTTTTAACCCAACTCAAGCTGAAGAAACTTATTCAATGGTCACTGCTAATCGCTTTTGGTCCCAAATCTTTGGTGTTGCTTTTTCTAATAAACGTTGGTTACATTTCTTTATGCTATTTGTACCCGTCACCGGTTTATGGATGAGTGCTATTGGCGTAGTCGGCCTGGCTCTGAACCTACGTGCCTATGACTTCGTTTCCCAGGAAATCCGTGCAGCGGAAGATCCTGAATTTGAGACTTTCTACACTAAAAATATTCTTTTAAACGAGGGTATTCGTGCGTGGATGGCAGCTCAGGATCAGCCTCATGAAAATCTTATATTCCCTGAGGAGGTTCTACCACGTGGAAACGCTCTTTAATGGAACTTTCGTTTTAGCTGGTCGTGACCAAGAAACCACCGGCTTTGCTTGGTGGGCTGGGAATGCCAGACTTATCAATTTGTCCGGTAAACTACTTGGAGCTCACGTAGCCCATGCCGGATTAATCGTATTCTGGGCCGGAGCAATGAACCTATTTGAGGTGGCCCATTTCGTACCAGAAAAGCCCATGTATGAACAAGGGTTGATTTTACTTCCGCACTTAGCTACTCTAGGTTGGGGAGTAGGGCCGGGGGGAGAAGTTCTAGATACTTTTCCGTACTTTGTATCTGGAGTACTTCACCTAATTTCCTCCGCAGTCTTAGGCTTCGGCGGCATTTATCACGCGCTTCTGGGACCCGAGACTCTTGAAGAATCTTTTCCATTCTTTGGTTATGTATGGAAAGATAGAAATAAAATGACTACAATTTTGGGTATTCACTTAATTTTGTTAGGTATAGGTGCTTTTCTTCTAGTACTCAAGGCTCTTTATTTTGGCGGTGTATATGATACCTGGGCCCCGGGGGGGGGAGATGTAAGAAAAATTACCAATTTGACCCTTAGCCCCAGTGTTATATTTGGTTATTTACTAAAATCCCCTTTTGGGGGAGAAGGGTGGATTGTTAGTGTGGATGATTTAGAAGATATAATTGGGGGACATGTATGGTTGGGTTTCATTTGTGTATTTGGCGGAATTTGGCATATCTTAACCAAACCCTTCGCATGGGCTCGCCGTGCATTTGTATGGTCTGGAGAAGCTTACTTGTCTTATAGTTTAGGCGCTTTATCTGTCTTTGGTGTTATCGCTTGTTGTTTTGTCTGGTTCAATAATACGGCTTATCCGAGTGAGTTTTATGGACCCACTGGGCCAGAAGCTTCTCAAGCTCAAGCATTTACTTTTCTAGTTAGAGACCAGCGTCTTGGAGCTAATGTGGGATCTGCCCAAGGACCCACAGGTTTAGGTAAATATCTAATGCGTTCCCCAACGGGAGAGGTTATTTTTGGAGGGGAAACTATGCGTTTTTGGGACCTTCGTGCTCCATGGTTAGAACCTCTAAGGGGGCCCAACGGTTTGGACTTGAGTAGGTTGAAAAAAGACATACAACCTTGGCAAGAACGACGTTCGGCAGAATATATGACCCATGCTCCTTTAGGCTCTTTAAATTCCGTGGGTGGCGTAGCTACCGAGATCAATGCAGTTAATTATGTCTCTCCTAGAAGTTGGTTAGCGACCTCCCATTTTGTTCTAGGATTCTTCTTTTTTGTGGGCCATTTGTGGCATGCAGGAAGAGCCCGGGCTGCTGCAGCAGGCTTTGAAAAGGGAATCGATCGTGATTTGGAACCTGTTCTTTACATGAACCCTCTTAACTAAGATTTTCTTATTTATAGCTGTTCTACTGTTTTTTTTCTGTTCTGGCTCGGTTATTCCATCTAGCCGAGCCATTCATTCCTTTTTATGAAAGAAAGATAAGGGGACAGAACAAAGAAAAACAAATAAAGAAACAAACGTATTCAATAAGCAAAAGGAGAGAGAGGGATTCGAACCCTCGATAGTTCCTAAAACTATACCGGTTTTCAAGACCGGAGCTATCAACCACTCAGCCATCTCTCCACAGCCTAATCCCTATTTTATTCCTACAAATAGAACATAGCCATATGAAATGATCTACTAACCTCTAGAAACATCTCAGATGCAAGTCCCCCTTTCGATATATCTCTGTATACTGTATAGACGGATACAGGATCCGCTATATCCGCTTGTGAAATAAAGACTAAAGCCCCTCCCCTCAACCCCATATCCAAATAAAAAAGGTGGTAAGTAATAAGTTTTAAAGAGAAGAATCAATGGATTCATGATTAAACCCCTCCTACTTCTTGTATTTTATTACAATTTTGGTTAAGTGAGGGATCAAATATGTAGTCAACTTTATTTGATGGTAGCTTGGAGGATTAGAAATATGACTATTGCTTTCCAATTAGCTGTTTTTGCATTAATTGCGACTTCCTCAGTGTTAGTAATTAGTGTACCCCTTGTATTTGCTTCTCCTGATGGTTGGTCAAATAATAAAAACGTTGTATTTTCCGGTACATCATTATGGATTGGACTAGTCTTTCTGGTAGCTATTCTGAATTCTCTCATTTCTTAAATTTGTTTAGTATTTAGTAGCCCGATACAAAATAAATAAAAAGGCCATTTCTTCGAAAAAATTGGAATTGTGAGACGCATTAAAATGCAATTTGCGTTCCGAATTGCTACCTCTTCTCTTTCATTATTATGAAATTCCATTGCCATTAGAATATTGATTGACAGACAATTAAAAAAAAGAAAACTCTAATATAATAGAAAATGAAACGGTCGACCCAGACATAGACGGTCGACCCAGGCGGATATACCCTATAAAATATATCCCGTAGCGAGCGTAGTTCAATGGTAAAACATCTCCTTGCCAAGGAGAAGATACGGGTTCGATTCCCGCCGCTCGCCAGCTTAATTTAGTAAGGTACTATGATAAAAAATTTAGTCTAGTTGACTACTTAACTACTTATATTAAATTAAGTAGGTGTTAGTCTAGTACCGTATCCCTTACTATCTTACCCTTCTTTTGCACCCCACTCAAAAAAAGGGGCTCCGGAGGCGGGAATCGAACTCGCCAACAGGGCTCCCTAAATTGGGGATTCACCGAGACAAACAACTGGCAAACTCCTTTTAAAGGGAAGGGAGGTAGACTGTGCCTTTCTTTCATTTCTTTTTTCTTTTCTGCAGGGTAGGAAGGAGCCTTGAGAGTTCTTCTTGTAGGGGCAAGTGACTTCGCAAACTGCTCCATTTGGCCCTTTAGGGCCGGGAACTAATGAATAAAAAAGGGTTGGATACCGCCCAGCCCTCTACTCTATACAAATAGAATAGTCCTTTTATACAGACTGCTAAGTGCGGAGACGGGAATCGAACCCGTGACCTCAAGGTTATGAGCCTCGTGAGCTACCAAACTGCTCTACTCCGCTCTGGAGGGACGGAAACTGGTGGACGAAAAAGGTTGAATACAGGACTCTACCATGTCTAGACAAATAGAATAGTCCTTTTATACAGAATGGAGCGGGTAGCGGGAATCGAACCCGCATCGTTAGCTTGGAAGGCTAGGGGTTATAGTCGACGTTGGTTGATTAGTTTTAACGTCTCTAATTCAAAACCGAACATGAAATTTTGATTTCATTCGGCTCCTTTATGGATATTCTCACCACTTAACATCTATGTCAGCTTTTCTATCTGAATGGAACCAAAGCTCTCCGCTTTCTAGATGATCCCTATAGAGTAGGAGATAGAAATTCTACTAAATCTATCTAATCTACTTACTTCGTTCCCTAATTTCATTCAAGAGATCCTGAGGAAAAGAATTAGGTTTCCACCGAGCTGAAACAATATGCTGATGGTTCTAGTAAACCAAAACTACCGTTTTTTAGCTATTTGGCTTCCATTTCCTTTTTTAACAAAAGAAGATTTAGTTACGATTGGAAATAAACTTTTTTGTATCTTCATCCATAGATCCTTTACTCATATTTTAAAAATTGGAATACTTAATCCAATGCAAAATTATGCTTCGCGACTCTGTACTCATAATCCAATTTGTATTTTGGATGCAATTTCAATTAGTTTTTGGGTACAAATCGCGAGAATGTATATTCTTCCTCAATATGCTATTGAGAGGAAAAGGATTAAATCCTTTATAAGAACTAAAGTTTTCATCGGAATATAAAAAACTTAAGGACGCCTTAAGTATATCATTTCAAATTCAGTTATTAATAGAACGAATCACACTTTTACCACTAAACTATACCCGCTACATGTAGATTATGATACCAACGCTACCCTTTGTCAAGGGTAGCCATTCGAGAAGGAGGCTAATTCCCCCTTATTGAATCAAATGGAGAAGGTTCATGACAGTGAGCTGTTGGTACTTCGATCGCGGGCCTTTACTTTAGCTTTAGGGTTTAGATAGCCCCTCTGGGATGTAAAATATATCTCTTCTCACCATCCCCATAGTGTATGAGACAAATGTATGCATTTCGATTAGGTTCGTATTCTACGGTTACGACTACAATGATCATTATTTGTTTTGCGAGGACGTAAGTGTGCCAGACTGCTCTAAGGAATAGTTTGATTATTCCTACAATATACACTAGGAGATATAGGGAGCAGCACTGCCCCCATAAATCCCTTTCTTCCTTTTCTTTTTTGTTCAATTCTGAACAAAGAAATTGGGGAAGATGTTTTCTTTCTTCCCCCACTTATCATGAAGTCCGAGCCCTAGAGAAAGAGTGAGATGCATTTTAAAAATTCATCATAGACTTTCCCTATGGCTTGAGAGAAGCAAGAAACAAAGAGTCGTAACTTAAACGGAGAAGCGGACAGGACCCGACGGATTTACCTGATGTAAAGAAGATCCTAAATGTCTCTGGTTAGTCGATCCTCTCCATTTACCAATTTCTTCTCCTCTTTTCCACTCAATTCTAGTTTATTAGATTCTTGTTTAAAAGAATCAAAGAAGATGAATAGAACTAAGAACACATAAAAAAGAGCATAGAGGACCAAGACCATTACCAAATGTTCCTCCCAAGAATCATATTGGGTATCTGTTCCCTTCCTTTTCCCGCTAGGATCGGGAATCTTATATTTTCCATATCCATATACCATCGAACCTTTAGGGTTCCAGAATCCTCCTTTTTTCCTAATCTTCGGAAACAGAAAACCCATAGCCAGGAGGAGTTAGGTATGTAGGGTATGGTTTATTATTTTTTGTTGGGCAGGCAGTAGAATAATTTTTATACTCTGCAGTATAAATTCGACTGCCCACTTTTTACAAGCAAATTGTTGCTAAAACTCCAACATAGTTTGTTCAAAATGCACCAACCATAATCCCTTGAGAATATTCAAGTACCCCCCTTCCTTGGAAGGGGTACCTGTTAAAAATCGCTTCAACAAATCCGTCCAAAACTTTTTAAGAAAAATTGAAAAGTTTTGAACTCGAAGGTTTTTCTAAGAGATGCCTGTTAAAAATAGTTTCAATTTCTCACCAAAACAGACAAGAAGTATATCACTGAAAATTAATACCCAACCATATGGGTATATGAAGAGCGCGAATTCCTTTATACCCTACCCAATTAGAATTAGAAGAAATAAAACATAAATGGAGAAAGTTCTCATCATAAGATCAGCCAATAGAAGAAAAAAGTCCCTAATTCTGCAGAACGTTCTGAGCACGTGAAAAGTCAATAGCCTAAAGATAAAAAAAAACAAAGTCTACCGTTTTTTTAACAGCAGCTCTTATTGCCCCTTTGGCCTTTTTTTTTTTGCCCATTGTTGTATCCGATTCAACAATTGATACATATTTGTTCTCCTCTTCTAAAAAATAGAACTTCTGGGCTTTGGTTTGGTGAGTCGTCCGAGATCATGTTTACATACCTATGAACTTACCCTCTTCAAGTATATCGGATACTAATAATAATTTTTTATTGTGTCAACTCTCTCTTCACGTATTTTATTATATGTATTTTTTTATATAAAAAAAGAAAAAAACCTCTACTTTGTGCAAGTGATAAGAGAGAATATGAAAGATTTTCTTATTTTTCTTGATTTTCTCAAGATTTTGAACTCTCAAGATTTTGAACCTCGCCATGAATAAACTTCTATATCTCGATATATACATATATAATCTCTACATATATCTCTATATATACATATATTATGTACATTATGCAGTAGACTCATAATGAGAAATCAAAGTGGCTAATTTTTGAATTGAATAAAAAGCCCTTTTAACTCAGTGGTAGAGTAATGCCATGGTAAGGCATAAGTCATCGGTTCAAATCCGATAAAGGGCTTTTTATTTGGTGGTAGAGTAATGCCATGGTAAGACGTAAGTCATCGGTTCGAATCCGATAAAGTACTTTTCTACTAAATTTATTATTTATTCACTTTTTTTTCTTTGTTTTTGAAAATTTCTCTATTTTTTCTTGAATTTTATGGCTTAGTGTGGGATGCATGCATTTTTGGTCTGAACGCTAAACGAAGCACGGGGTGGAAATTACAAAAAAGAAATCAAATTGGACTCTTTTTCCTGTTAGATCAATCAAATCACTACCTGTACTGAACTAATCTAGAATCCCTTTTATTAATCTATTCTTATTCTATACCCTTTAAATGAATTTCCCTAAAAAGTAGGGAATGATCCGTGAATTAACCTAACCATCAACTAAAAAAAATCCTATGAAAGCATAACAGAAAAGTAGGAAAGACTCTTTGCTTTGGATCTAGTTATACTCTTCGAGTATATTGACAATTCCAAAAAACTGCTCATACTATCATTATAGTATAATGACGAGCGGTTGTATATGGCCCTATCGTCTAGTGAAGTGATGCCCCTATCGTCTAGTGGTTCAGGACATCTCTCTTTCAAGGAGGCAGCGGGGATTCGACTTCCCCTGGGGGTAGGGAGTATTATGAAAGGAGGTTAATCATAGATTCTAAAAAACCCTAGAATAAATTCTTCCTGGGTCGATGCCCGAGCGGTTAATGGGGACGGACTGTAAATTCGTTGACGATATGTCTACGCTGGTTCAAATCCAGCTCGGCCCAAAAATCTAGGGCTTCGTGAATATGAACTAAATCCATTTGTTTTTCTTCCATAAAATAAAATGTCTGATCCATAGAAATAAAGGATAAAGCGAAAGGGGGAAATTTCTTTCTAATCCATATCTCTCTCATTCCTTTTTTACAAACAAAAGAGTTTTTCTTATTGAAATGAAAGGTGGATTATCATCCATTTTTAGCGATAAAAAATCGCGACATACTAGTTATGTCACTCTCACTATACCCACATATGATATGTGGGTATGTAGTATATGATTCGTCTATTTCTTAGAGTACGACAGGCGAATCGAATCTTCTTATGGTTCTATTTAAGAATAGGTATGCCATACACCCCGCGGGGATTGTAGTTCAATTGGTCAGAGCACCGCCCTGTCAAGGCGGAAGCTGCGGGTTCGAGCCCCGTCAGTCCCGAACTAGGGTTCAATGAATGGAGAAATTCATCTTTCCTTTTTCCATGAAAAAGGGGGGGCAGGAGAGAAGATCAAATACCTATGGGGCACCCTTATTTCACTTTTTTTATTTCGCATTTCTCATTAAAGAGGGAGGGGAGGCCTATAGGAATTTTTTTTTTTCACTACTCCCGGTTGATAAGGAAAGACATACATATCATACTTGGATTAGTATAATTTAGGATATTACTCTATCCTTATGATGATACCATCCTCATCTTAACTTCCTATTCGACTCTTATGGAATAGAGTACCGGTATTTTACCGAAATCCATACATAAATCGTATTCGTTTTTTCTTAGACATAGACAGTGAATTTAATTGAATATAATTAGTACTTTACTTTTTGGATTAAACCAGGCCCCCTCCATTTTGTAGTTCCAACTTTGTTTGTGTATGTTCAATGACTAATTGGAAAGAATCTATCTCATTTTCATTCCATTTGCGGACTCCTTATTTTATGGATCTGTTCTCATCTTTAGACCCCAAAAGTGGATATTGATAGTAACTTAATAAAATAAAAGAAAAACCAAGCAAAGCAAACGCCCTTTTTCCTAAATTAATTAAAATATTCGATTTTTTTTTATTTAAGCCCTCTTTTCTCCATCTCACTTCTACTTCTACTGCTTATTTGGATGTCTATGTGACCCATAGAAAGTCGGTCATATAATACATACATACATAATTGTATGTATAACTATAAGAAAAAGGAAGGGAAATTGGATAAGATAAGAAAGATCGTGGGTTATAGATATAGAAAAGAAAAAGTGGATCTTCCTATGTTATACTATTCCACTCTCAACCATGAATTGATTTGATAGATCCGATATTCATAATATTGAATTGATTCAGTATTATCAGAATGCAAGTCCTCCCCTTGAATTTACAGGATACCCCTTTTTCCTCTCCATGGGATTACATCCCGAGTTATTGTGAAAAAAATAAAGAGGTTATGGAAGTCAATATTCTCGCATTTATTGCTACTGCACTGTTTATTCTAGTTCCTACTGCCTTTTTACTTATTATTTATGTAAAAACAGTCAGCCAAAATGATTAATTGTAATTCCAATTAATCATTGAAGAAATGAAAAAGGGATTAAATAAAATAAAAATCCAAGTCTTAAATGAAAGGATCTGGTTGGAATCATAAAGTGTGGTAGAAAGAACTACATATAGTTTTTTCTACGACACTTTAGAGCCTTTCTATTATATTATCTTGAATCTACATAGAATAGATTAGTAGATTGAAATAGTAGTCTAATTCAATTTCTTTTTTCACTGCATCCACTTAATTTCAATCAAGTCAAAATAAAAAAATCGAAGACAATTCTTCACGAAAGAATCCATGGAGGGAGAGAAAAATAATATGAGAATAGACTATAGTAAAAAGTAAAAGAAAAAAGTAAAAGGAAAAAACCAGCGAATCTTTCATGCTTAAACATGCGGCGAGATGCTTCAAAAGAGCATAAAAATTATTCTAAGAATAAGAAAAGAATATAAAACAAATGGAAAGTGTGCGATATGTTGTGAATAGCTCCGTGGAAGAAAGTCTAATTTTCTTATGTATAGAACTTTTTTAACCATTCGTCACTTCTAGTAGAAATTTTGAATTGCTGTAATCGCTCTTTCTATTTCTATATAGTAGAATAGAACGACTCTTTCTTACAAGAGTTTCTTACAGGTACAGGAGTGAAACAAAACTAAAGAAAGAGAGAAAGAATAAAGTTTGGCAAAATGATTAATGCAAAACGATCAATTAAAGAAAAAAGTTGATACAACAATTCGACTACTCAATCAATTAGTAGTATCCCTAGAGTCCACTCCTCCCCCATACTACTAGTGAAAGAGAAAATGTAAAGACTACCATTAAAGCAGCCCAAGCGAGACTTACTATATCCATGTAAATTATGTCTCCTATTTCTATGAAGGAATTATTCTACTATTGATCAATAATCATAGTGGAATCAAGGGTACAGAGTCAAAAAGGGATTCTGCCCTAACGCTATGGATGAATCAGTTCAAGGAATTTACTCCTAACAAATTCTTATAGGATTTCTGGTAGAATTGGAGAGCATTAAGTATAAATACGATACATAGCCCTTTTCCTTAAAAAAGAGTACGGGGATGATGTCCTGAATAGAAGACGCGGGAATAGGAAGATTTTTTCTTCCTTTTGTTACCCTTTTTTTATAAGCAAAGGACGTCAGAATATACCATAAAATTAGGATAGATAAATATTTATTGGATACCTACCTTGCCTATGTTTATTTTTAACCTAAACCCTACAGCCCTTCTATCATTCTATGAAAGAATGAGGAGACTTTATCCACAACTCCGAAATTGATTTTTGATCAGCCTATTCAATCTGATTCTCGACAGAATCAGTAGCCCTTACTTTAGTGTATGTAGGTAGCATAAGATGTATGATAAATAAAATGTATGATAATTAGGAAGTCTTGATATTCCTTCGTGGAGTCCCTTCTTCAATCTTAGATTGAAAAAAAAAGAATGCCCCTTAGGGGCCCTTTGGATATCAAGATTTCTGACATCTTAGCCTTGTAATTTTTAATTCTCGAATCGAATCAATTAAGAATCAATTAAAATTAATAAAAGAATAAGGAAACGCAACCTCATCCTTATTGGTAGCCGTTTGGGCCACTACCGACAAAACAAACCCTAGTTTGAGGATAGAACTATGGATTCTCAAAATCCAGTATCGCCAGGCCTAGTTACTCTCTTGCCCCAACTTATGCAGGGTACGAATTTGTTGAGTTCGATCAGTACTATAAGCCTAAGTATTTTATTGATCAGGCGGCACCCAGATTTGAACTGGGGATAAAGGATTTGCAGTCCCCTGCCTTACCGCTTGGCCATGCCGCCAAAAAATCCGATCTAAAATAGAGAAAAGAGCAAGTATTCATCCAGGTTTTCTTACTAAAACCTCCTTTCTTTTATCTTGAATCTAATTCTACTTACTTTTTTCCAATCTTTTTCAAAAAATCTATTCCTGCTTTTTTTGAATCCAGTTTCGATTATTCTCCTCGATGGATTCTATCTTAAAACAAACATTGCTAACACTAGAAAACTTCCCTTTTCTTTCTATTGAGATGAAAAAAGAGAAAAAGTGGATTTCCAGTCACAGGCTGCAAAATTCAGAACAAATTGGAACCATTAACTAGAATTCTATTTTTTTTTTGAATTGCAGTAGTGAACGACTCTTAAATCGGTATTCTCTCCCCCCTTCCTTTTAATGGCATAATAAAATAGAATGGATTTATGCCTAATCCGTGTATAGGTAAACTACAGGTCCGAACAGCATTATTATCCATAACAGCATTATTATCCATGGATCCCCCTTATGTACATATCTCTATGGGGAATCGTGCTTTAATTTTTCATTGCATTAAATATCTTGAATAAAAAAAAGAAATTTGGTCTGATATAGAGTATGACCTGACCATCTTGGCCCACCCAAGTGAAATTACGATAAAAGCAGGGATATGTGGAGAGGTGGATAACTAGATTGGCATGTACTTAAAAAAAGGACTTACTTTATTTTAGGATTCTACAATGAAATCCTATATTTTCTAGCAATTCTACTACTACGAAACAAAAAAGAACCCTCAAATTCTTATTCTTTTTTGAAATTAAACTAAGCGTGCTATTCTAAATCGAACTAAAGTCAAATTTTCTAGTGCTTATAAATTATTATATTATGGCTTTATCCCATTCATAGAAAGGAGATAAAATGAGAAATCTTTGCCATCCAATCTGATTAGTATCATAAAGTGTAAGTGGCAGAATTTTTTTCTAGGAATGTTTTATCAATTCATTTTCATTCGATTTGTACCCCTGGCAAATTCGAACTTTCGTCGAAATTGTCTCTATTCATATGTATGAAATACATATATGAAATATGTATGTGGAGTTCCCTAGAATTTCATGTGATTCAGTAAACAGAATATGGATTCCATAATTGCTAGATCGATCCATAGGGATTGATGAAGAGTGAGCTGATAATGGAATTTTTCTTCGATAAACAGGAAACTTAAGATTAAGATGCTCCGGAATGGAAATGAGGGAATGTCCACAATACCCGGATTTAGTCAGATCCAATTCGAGGGATTTTGTAGGTTCATTAATCAAGGCTTGGCAGAAGAACTTGAGAAGTTTCCAACAATTAAAGATCCAGATCACGAAATTGCATTTCAATTATTTGCGAAAGGATATCAATTGCTAGAACCCTCGATAAAAGAAAGGGATGCTGTGTATGAATCACTCACCTATTCTTCCGAATTATATGTATCTGCGAGATTAATTTTTGGTTTCGATGTGCAAAAGCAAACCATTTCTATTGGAAACATTCCTATAATGAATTCCTTAGGAACCTTTATAATAAATGGAATATACCGAATTGTGATCAATCAAATATTGCTAAGTCCTGGTATTTACTACCGCTCGGAATTAGACCATAAGGGAATTTCTATCTACACTGGGACTATAATATCAGATTGGGGAGGAAGATCGGAATTAGCAATTGATAAAAAAGAAAGGATATGGGCTCGCGTGAGTAGAAAACAAAAGATATCTATTCTAGTTCTATCATCAGCTATGGGTTCGAATCTAAAAGAAATTCTAGATAATGTTTCCTACCCTGAAATTTTCTTATCTTTCCCGAATGCTAAGGAGAAGAAGAGGATTGAGTCAAAAGAAAAAGCTATTTTGGAGTTTTATCAACAATTTGCTTGTGTAGGTGGGGACCTGGTATTTTCGGAGTCCTTATGTGAGGAATTACAAAAGAAATTTTTTCAACAAAAATGTGAATTAGGAAGGATTGGTCGACGAAATATGAATCGGAGACTGAATCTTGATATACCTCAGAACAATACATTCTTGTTACCACGAGATGTATTGGCCGCTACGGATCATTTGATTGGAATGAAATTTGGAACGGGTATACTTGACGATGACGATATGAATCACTTGAAAAATAAACGTATTCGTTCGGTTGCGGATCTGTTACAAGATCAATTCGGACTGGCTCTTGGTCGTTTACAACATGCGGTTCAAAAAACTATCCGTAGAGTATTCATACGTCAATCGAAACCGACTCCACAAACTTTGGTAACTCCAACTTCAACTTCGATTTTATTAATAACTACTTATGAGACCTTTTTTGGCACATACCCCTTATCTCAAGTTTTTGATCAAACCAATCCATTGACACAAACTGTTCATGGGCGAAAAGTGAGTTGTTTGGGTCCTGGAGGATTGACGGGGAGAACTGCAAGTTTTCGGAGCCGAGATATTCATCCGAGTCACTATGGGCGTATTTGTCCAATTGACACGTCCGAAGGAATCAATGTTGGACTTACTGGATCCTTAGCTATTCATGCGAGAATTGACCACTGGTGGGGGTCCATAGAGAGTCCCTTTTATGAAATATCTGAGAAAGCAAAAGAAAAAAAAGAGAGACAGGTGGTTTATTTATCACCAAATAGAGATGAATATTATATGATAGCAGCAGGAAATTCTTTGTCCTTGAATCAGGGTATTCAGGAAGAACAGGTTGTTCCAGCTAGATACCGTCAAGAATTCCTGACTATTGCATGGGAACAGATTCATGTTAGAAGTATTTTTCCTTTCCAATATTTTTCTATTGGAGGTTCTCTCATTCCTTTTATTGAGCATAATGATGCGAATCGGGCTTTAATGAGTTCTAATATGCAGCGCCAAGCAGTTCCGCTTTCTCGGTCCGAGAAGTGCATTGTTGGAACTGGATTGGAACGCCAAACAGCTCTAGATTCGAGGGTTTCCGTTATAGCCGAACGCGAGGGAAAGATCATTTCTACTGATAGTCACAAGATCCTTTTATCAAGTAGTGGGAAGACTATAAGTATTCCTTTAGTTACCCATCGGCGCTCTAACAAAAATACTTGTATGCACCAAAAACCTCGGGTTCTGCGGGGTAAATCCATTAAAAAAGGACAAATTTTAGCGGAGGGAGCTGCTACAGTTGGTGGGGAACTTGCTTTAGGAAAAAACGTATTAGTAGCTTATATGCCATGGGAAGGTTACAATTTTGAAGACGCAGTACTAATTAGCGAACGTTTGGTATATGAGGATATTTATACTTCTTTTCACATCCGAAAATATGAAATTCAGACGGATACGACAAGCCAAGGCTCCGCTGAAAAAATTACTAAAGAAATACCACATCTAGAAGAACATTTACTCCGCAATTTGGACAGAAATGGAGTTGTTAGGTTGGGATCCTGGGTAGAAACTGGCGATATTTTAGTAGGTAAATTAACGCCTCAGATAGCGAGCGAATCGTCGTATATCGCGGAAGCTGGGTTATTACGGGCCATATTTGGCCTTGAGGTATCCACTTCAAAAGAAACTTCTCTCAAACTACCTATAGGTGGAAGAGGGCGCGTTATCGATGTGAAATGGATCCAGAGGGACCCCCTAGACATAATGGTTCGTGTATATATTTTACAGAAACGCGAAATCAAAGTTGGGGATAAAGTAGCCGGAAGACACGGGAATAAGGGGATCATTTCCAAAATTTTGCCCAGGCAAGATATGCCCTATTTGCAAGATGGAACACCTGTTGATATGGTCTTCAATCCCTTAGGAGTACCCTCACGAATGAATGTGGGACAAATATTTGAAAGCTCGCTCGGATTAGCCGGGGATCTGCTAAAGAAACATTATAGAATAGCACCCTTTGATGAGAGATATGAGCAAGAGGCTTCAAGAAAACTTGTGTTTTCAGAATTATATGAAGCCAGTAAACAAACAAAAAATCCATGGGTATTTGAACCCGAGTACCCGGGAAAAAGCAGAATATTTGATGGAAGAACAGGAGACCCCTTCGAACAACCTGTTCTAATAGGGAAGTCCTATATCTTAAAATTAATTCATCAAGTTGATGAGAAAATCCATGGACGTTCTACTGGGCCCTACTCACTTGTTACACAACAACCCGTTAGAGGAAGAGCCAAGCAAGGGGGACAACGAGTAGGAGAAATGGAAGTTTGGGCTTTAGAAGGATTTGGTGTTGCTCATATTTTACAAGAGATACTTACTTATAAATCTGATCATCTTATAGCTCGCCAAGAAATACTTAATGCTACGATCTGGGGAAAAAGAGTACCTAATCACGAGTATCCTCCAGAATCTTTTCGAGTGCTCGTTCGAGAACTACGATCTTTGGCTCTAGAACTGAATCATTTCCTTGTATCTGAGAAGAACTTCCAGGTTAATAGGGAGGAAGTTTGATCGGAATAAATATAAATTCTTTTCTTATTTATGATTGACCAATATAAACATCAACAACTTCAAATTGGACTCGTTTCCCCTCAACAAATAAAGGCTTGGGCTAACAAAAACCTACCTAATGGGGAAGTCGTTGGCGAAGTCACAAGGCCCTCTACTTTTCATTATAAAACCGATAAACCAGAAAAAGATGGATTGTTTTGCGAAAGAATCTTTGGACCCATAAAAAGCGGAATTTGTGCTTGTGGAAATTCTCGAGCGAGCGGAGCTGAAAACGAAGAGGAAAGATTTTGCCAAAAATGCGGGGTAGAATTTGTTGATTCTCGGATACGAAGATATCAAATGGGATACATCAAACTCGCATGTCCCGCGACTCATGTGTGGTATTTGAAAGGTCTTCCTAGTTATATCGCGAACCTTTTAGATAAACCCCTTAAGAAATTGGAGGGCCTAGTATACGGCGATTTCTCTTTTGCTAGGCCCAGCGCTAAAAAACCTACTTTCTTACGATTACGAGGTTTATTCGAAGATGAAATTGCATCCTGTAACCACAGCATTTCTCCCTTTTTTTCTACCCCAGGCTTTGCAACATTTCGAAATCGGGAAATTGCGACAGGAGCAGGTGCTATTAGAGAACAATTAGCAGATTTGGATTTGCGAATTATTATAGAGAATTCCTTGGTCGAATGGAAGGAATTAGAAGACGAGGGGTATAGTGGAGATGAATGGGAAGATAGAAAAAGACGAATAAGAAAAGTTTTTTTGATTAGACGCATGCAATTGGCGAAACATTTTATTCAAACAAATGTAGAACCAGAATGGATGGTTTTGTGCTTATTACCAGTTCTTCCTCCCGAATTGAGACCCATTGTTTATAGGTCTGGGGATAAAGTAGTGACTTCGGATATTAATGAACTTTATAAGAGAGTTATTCGTCGGAACAACAACCTTGCCTATCTATTAAAAAGAAGTGAATTAGCGCCAGCAGATTTAGTAATGTGCCAGGAAAAATTGGTACAAGAAGCCGTGGATACACTTCTTGATAGTGGGTCCCGCGGGCAACCAACGAGGGATGGTCACAATAAAGTATACAAATCACTTTCAGATGTAATTGAAGGTAAAGAGGGAAGGTTTCGCGAGACTCTGCTTGGAAAACGGGTCGATTACTCGGGGCGTTCTGTCATTGTTGTGGGTCCTTCGCTTTCATTACATCAATGTGGATTACCTCTAGAGATAGCAATAAAGCTTTTTCAGCTATTTGTAATTCGCGATTTAATCACGAAACGCGCTACTTCTAATGTCAGGATTGCTAAAAGGAAAATTTGGGAAAAGGAACCCATTGTATGGGAAATACTTCAAGAAGTTATGCGGGGACATCCTGTACTGTTGAATAGAGCACCTACCCTGCATAGATTAGGCATACAGGCCTTCCAACCTACTTTAGTGGAGGGGCGTACTATTTGTTTACACCCATTAGTGTGTAAGGGTTTCAATGCGGACTTTGATGGGGATCAAATGGCTGTTCATCTACCTTTATCCTTGGAAGCTCAGGCGGAAGCCCGTTTACTTATGTTTTCTCATATGAATCTCCTATCTCCCGCTATTGGGGATCCTATTTGCGTACCGACCCAAGACATGCTTATCGGACTTTATGTATTAACGATTGGAAACCGTCGGGGTATTTGTGCAAATAGATATAATAGTTGCGCAAACTATCCAAATCAAAAAGTAAATTACAATAATAATAATTATAAGTATACAAAAGATAAAGAACCCCATTTTTCTAATTCCTATGATGCACTGGGAGCTTATAGACAGAAACGAATCAGTTTAGACAGTCCCTTGTGGCTCCGATGGAAACTAGATCAACGCGTCATTGGGTCAAGAGAAGTTCCGATTGAAGTTCAATATGAATCTTTGGGGACTTATCATGAGATTTATGCCCACTATCTAATAGTGGGAAATAGAAAAAAAGAAATCCGTTCTATATACATTCGAAGCACTCTTGGTCATATTTCTTTTTATAGAGAAATAGAGGAAGCCATACAAGGATTTAGTCAGGCCTATTCATACACTATCTAAACAAGGAAGTTAGATTCGGCGATGCCCCTCCCTTTCGGGGGGCATTCCGATTTCGCTAGTATCATCATTTTTGCCGCGCGAATCCAGATTGAGATTAAGGAAAGGAAGTTAATTAAATTTTCGAATCACTGACTCAGGCCCATTGTCGAATCCTACTCAGCAATTGTCGAATCCTACTCAGCCGAAAAAGGGGGTACTTATGTATGGCGGAACGGGCCAATCTGGTCTTTCATAATAAAGAGATAGACGGAACTGCTATGAAACGACTTATTAGCAGATTAATAGATCATTTCGGAATGGGATATACATCCCATATACTGGATCAAATAAAGACTCTGGGCTTTCATCAAGCCACTACTACATCGATTTCATTAGGAATCGAGGATCTTTTAACAATACCATCTAAGGGATGGTTAGTGCAAGACGCGGAACAACAGAGTTTTCTTTTGGAGAAACACTATTATTATGGGGCTGTACACGCGGTAGAAAAATTACGCCAATCCGTTGAGATATGGTATGCTACAAGTGAATATTTGAAACAAGAAATGAATTCGAATTTTCGGATAACGGATCCTTCTAATCCAGTCTATCTAATGTCTTTTTCAGGAGCCAGAGGAAATGCATCTCAGGTACACCAATTAGTAGGTATGAGAGGATTAATGGCGGATCCTCAAGGACAAATGATTGATTTACCTATTCAAAGCAATTTACGCGAGGGACTTTCTTTGACAGAATATATAATTTCCTGCTACGGAGCCCGCAAAGGGGTTGTAGATACTGCTGTACGAACAGCGGATGCTGGATATCTTACACGTAGACTTGTTGAAGTAGTTCAACATATTATTGTGCGTAGAAGAGATTGTGGTACTATCCAAGGTATTTCTTTGAGTCCTCAAAATGGGATGACGGAAAAACTTTTTGTCCAAACACTAATTGGTCGTGTATTAGCAGACGATATATATATTGGTTCACGATGCATTGCCGCTCGAAATCAAGATATTGGAATTGGATTAGTCAATCGATTCATAACTGCCTTTCGAGCACAACCATTTCGAGCACAACCAATATATATTAGAACCCCCTTTACTTGCCGGAGCACATCTTGGATCTGTCAATTATGTTATGGTCGGAGTCCCACTCATGGCGATCTGGTCGAATTGGGGGAAGCCGTAGGTATTATTGCAGGTCAATCAATTGGGGAGCCAGGGACTCAACTAACATTAAGAACTTTTCATACTGGCGGAGTATTCACAGGGGGTACTGCCGACCTTGTACGATCCCCTTCGAATGGAAAAATCCAATTCAATGAAGATTTGGTTCACCCCACACGTACCCGTCATGGGCAGCCTGCTTTTCTATGTTATATAGACTTGCATGTAACTATTCAGAGTCAGGATATTCTATATAGTGTGAATATTCCCTCAAAAAGCTTGATTCTAGTGCAAAATGATCAGTATGTAGAATCCGAACAAGTAATTGCGGAGATTCGTGCCGGAACGTCCACTTTGCATTTTAAAGAAAAAGTACAAAAGCATATTTATTCCGAATCAGACGGGGAAATGCACTGGAGTACTGATGTTTACCATGCGCCCGAATATCAATATGGTAATCTTCGTCGATTACCAAAAACAAGCCATTTATGGATATTGTCAGTAAGTATGTGCAGATCCAGTATAGCGTCTTTTTCGCTCCACAAGGATCAAGATCAAATGAATACTTATTCTTTTTCTGTTGACGGAAGATATCTCTTTGACCTCTCAATGGCTAATGATCAAGTAAGACATAGACTGTTGGATACTTTTGGTAAAAAAGATAGGGAAATTCTTGATTATTCAACGCCGGATCGAATCATGTCCAATGGCCATTGGAATTTTGTCTATCCTTCTATTCTTCAAGATAATTCGGATTTGTTGGCGAAAAAGCGAAGAAATGGGTTCGTCATTCCATTACAATATCATCAAGAACAAGAGAAAGAACTAATATCCTGTTTGGGGATTTCGATTGAAATACCCTTTATGGGTGTTTTACGTAGAAATACTATTTTTGCTTATTTTGACGATCCACGATACAGAAAAGATAAAAAGGGTTCAGGAATTGTTAAATTTAGATATAGGACCCTAGAGGACGAATATAGGACTCGAGAGGAAGACTCAGAGGACGAATATGGGAGCCCAGAGAACGAATATAGGACCCGAGAGGAAGAATATGAAACCCTAGAAGACGAATATAGGACTCGAGAGGACGAATATGAAACCCTAGAAGATGAATATGGGATCCTAGAGGACGAATATGAAGCCCTAGAAGACGAATATGGGATCCTAGAGGATGAATATAGGACTGGAGAGAAAGACTCAGAAGACGAATATGGGAGCCCAGAGAACGAATATAGAACCCGAGAGGACGAATATGGAACTCTAGAGGAAGACTCAGAGGACGAATATGGGAGCCCGGAGGAAGGCTCAGAGGACGAATATGGGACTTTAGAGGAAGACTCAGAAGAAGACTCAGAGGACGAATACGGGAGCCCAGAGGAAGATTCCATCTTAAAAAAAGAGGGTTTGATTGAGCATCGAGGAACAAAAGAATTTAGTCTAAAATACCAAAAAGAACTAGATCGGTTTTTTTTCATTCTTCAAGAACTGCATATCTTGCCGAGATCCTCATCCCTAAAGGTACTTGATAATAGTATCATTGGAGTGGATACACAACTCACAAAAAATACAAGAAGTCGACTAGGTGGATTGGTCCGAGTGAAGAGAAAAAAAAGCCATACGGAACTCAAAATCTTTTCCGGAGATATGCATTTTCCTGAAGAGGCGGATAAGATATTAGGTGGTAGTTTGATACCACCAGAAAGAGAAAAGAAAGATTCTAAGGAATCAAAAAAAAGGAAAAATTGGGTCTATGTTCAACGGAAAAAAATTCTCAAGAGCAAGGAAAAGTATTTTGTTTCGGTTCGACCTGCAGTCGCATATGAAATGGACGAAGGGAGAAATTTAGCAACACTTTTCCCGCAAGATCTCTTGCAAGAAGAGGATAATTTCCAACTTCGACTTGTCAATTTTATTTCTCATGAAAATAGCAAGTTAACTCAAAGAATTTATCATACGAATAGTCAATTTGTTCGAACTTGCTTAGTAGTGAATTGGGAACAAGAAGAAAAAGAGGAGGCTCGTGCTTCCCTTGTTGAGGTAAGAGCAAATGATCTGATTCGCGATTTCCTAAGAATTGAGTTAGTCAAGTCCACTATTTCGTATACACGAAGAAGGTATGATAGGACAAGTGCAGGACCGATTCCCAATAATAGGTTAGATCGCACCAATTCCTTTTATTCCAAGGCGAAGATTCAATCACTTAGCCAACATCAAGAAGCTATTGGCACCTTGTTGAATCGAAATAAAGAATACCAATCTTTGATGATTTTGTCGGCATCCAACTGTTCTCGAATTGGTTTATTCAAGAATTCGAAATATCCCAATGCGGTAAAAGAATCGAATCCTAGAATTCCTATTCGAGATATTTTTGGGCCCTTAGCCGCTATTGTACCTAGTATATCGAATTTTTCTTCATCTTACTATTTACTAACGCATAATCAGATCCTGTTAAAAAAATATTTGTTCCTTGACAATTTGAAACAAACCCTCCAAGTACTTCAAGGGCTTAAATACTCTTTAATAGATGAAAATCAAAGGATTTCGAATTTCGATAGTAACATCATGTTGGATCCATTCCATTTGAATTGGCACTTTCTCCATCATGATTCTTGGGAGGAGACATTGGCAATAATTCACCTTGGACAATTTATTTGCGAAAATGTATGTCTATTTAAATCGCACATAAAAAAATCTGGTCAAATTTTCATTGTTAATATTGATTCCTTTGTTATAAGAGCAGCTAAGCCTTATTTGGCCACTACAGGAGCAACTGTTCATGGTCATTATGGAGAAATCCTTTACAAAGGAGATAGGTTAGTTACGTTTATATATGAAAAATCGAGATCTAGTGACATAACGCAAGGTCTTCCAAAAGTAGAACAAATCTTTGAAGCGCGTTCAATTGATTCACTATCGCCGAATCTCGAAAGGAGAATTGAGGATTGGAATGAGCGTATACCAAGAATTCTTGGGGTCCCCTGGGGATTCTTGATTGGAGCTGAGCTAACCATAGCCCAAAGTCGTATCTCTTTGGTTAATAAGATCCAAAAGGTTTATCGATCCCAAGGGGTACAGATCCATAATAGACATATAGAGATTATTATACGCCAAGTAACATCAAAAGTGCGGGTTTCCGAAGATGGAATGTCTAATGTTTTTTCACCTGGGGAATTAATCGGACTATTACGAGCAGAACGAGCAGGACGAGCTTTGGATGAATCGGTCTATTATCGGGCAATCTTATTGGGAATAACAAGGGCTTCCCTGAATACCCAAAGTTTCATATCTGAAGCAAGTTTTCAAGAAACTGCTCGAGTTTTAGCAAAAGCTGCCCTACGAGGTCGTATTGATTGGTTGAAAGGCCTGAAAGAAAACGTAGTTCTGGGGGGGATTATACCTGTTGGTACCGGATTCCAAAAATTTGTGCATCATTCCCCACAAGACAAGAACCTTTATTTCGAAATTCAAAAAAAAAATCTATTCGCGTCGGAAATGAGAGATATTTTGTTTCTCCATACAGAATTAGTTTCTTCTGATTCTGATGTAACAAACAATTTCTATGAGACATCAGAACCCCCATTTATACGATTTAAGGATACATAAAGCAGATTTTTTTATTTAAACTAGACTTTTGACCTTAGAACACTAACAGGTCAGATTTTAGATTTTTATTTTATTTTAATAAGTAAAAGAAGTCAGTTAATTCATTAAGGTTACGTTTATACCATGTATCAATAGCCAATTCTCAGTGGAAGGTTACATCGGAACAATTATTATTTATTTCAAGCTATTTCGGCTCTTTCTTAATTTTCAAAAAAAAAAAGAAATAAATTCCGTAATGGAATGGTAGGATGAAAAAAAAAAGAAAAAATCAAAAGGAAGTGTGGAAAAAATGACAAGAAGATATTGGAACATCAATTTGAAAGAGATGATAGAAGCGGGAGTTCATTTTGGTCATGGTATTAAGAAATGGAATCCTAAAATGGCCCCTTACATCTCGGCAAAGCGTAAAGGTACTCATATTACAAATCTCGCTAGAACGGCTCGTTTTTTATCAGAAGCTTGTGATTTAGTTTTTGATGCAGCAAGTCAGGGAAAAAGCTTTTTAATTGTTGGTACCAAAAAAAGAGCAGCGGATTTAGTAGCATCAGCTGCAATAAGGGCTCGTTGTCATTATGTTAATAAAAAGTGGTTCAGTGGTATGTTAACGAATTGGTCGATTACGAAAACTAGACTTTCTCAATTTAGAGACTTAAGAGCAGAAGAAAAGATGGGAAAATTCCACCATCTCCCAAAAAGAGATGTGGCAATCTTGAAGAGAAAATTATCTACCTTGCAAAGATATCTCGGCGGGATCAAATATATGACGAGGTTGCCGGACATTGTGATCGTCCTTGATCAGCAAAAAGAGTATATAGCTCTTCAGGAATGTGCCATTTTGGGGATTCCTACTATTTCTTTAGTCGATACAAATTGTGACCCAGATCTCGCAAATATATCGATTCCAGCCAACGATGACACTATGACTTCAATTCGATTGATTCTTAACAAATTAGTATTTGCAATTTGTGAGGGCCGTTCTCTCTATATAAGAAATCGTTGATTAAGAAGAATAGTTCATTCTTGGGTAACTGCGTAGATTTATGGGATCACTTACTATTCTTTTTTGTTTTGCATAGATAAAAGAAGGGGAATATTGATATATATTAGAGGGTATTGATATATATTATCATCTGATGTGATTTCTTGGTATCCTAAATATAAGATTAATACTTCAAGTTGCTGAGTTGAGAAAGAGATGGTTGAATCAAAAGAATTCCTTTTTTGAAGTTCAATTTTTATCAGAGGACAATATGAATATTATACCATGTTCCGTTAAAACACTCAAGGGGTTTTATGATATATCGGGTGTAGAAGTAGGCCAACACTTCTATTGGCAAATAGGAGGTTTCCAAATTCATGCCCAAGTACTCATCACTTCTTGGGTCGTAATTACTATCTTGCTAGGTTCAGTTATCATAGCTGTTCGGAATCCACAAACCATCCCGACCGACGGTCAGAATTTCTTCGAATATGTGCTTGAGTTTATTCGAGACTTGAGC